TACTATATTGCCAGGATTGGATTTCATATTCGAATGAACCTCGTAATCGTAAAAAAGTAGGTTTTTTAGCTATGGACCTAGCAAAAGAAAAATTGAGATAGGTTCCTATAGTATTGGATTCCCCCCCTCACAATCGGACGTGAAGGTTTCCTCTCATCCGGCTCAAGTAGTTACACCAAATAAAAAAAAGGGGTTCTTCTTCTTTTTATTTTTAAACTTTGTTCGAGAAAACCCTACAAAAAGCTACTCTTTACTCAAGTTCCCAGTAAGGACCAGCCTCATTCTTATCTTATTTGATTTTTGATTTTCACTCTAACCTTTTAGACTTTCTTTTATGTTTACGAAAAAAAAACGAAAAAAAGGAAATGTGAAATTCTTGAGTAGTCTACTTCCCCTCAAAAGATGAATCCCCTGAAAGGAATATTTTGGGACTCTTAAAGGATTTCTTTGTCTATGATATTGTATTGTTCCATTGGATCTTTTTTAGGTCTCTACTCACCTCGATGGTTATTATCCCTTGAAGCATATATGCGATAGATAAGCTCCCGTAACCATATTCGCTTGCGCTTGCCTGAACATAATTTCTTTTTTAAAGAAAAGGGATGTATAATTCCACAAAAAGTCTTTTTTCACGAGGTATAACTAACTATTCCTATATTACCTGTTACGGAATCGACCATAGATCAATTCCCCTTTTCTTCCATTTTGAAATATTGAATACACCCATAATTCTGAGCTTCATGTTCCTCCTCCCAAGATACATGTCAGAGCCAGGGGCATCCCAATCAGATTAAATGGGATGACAGTTTCTCAGTCCAAATCTGTCAAATGAAAATTTCGATCAAATCACACATCGCAATATACTAGGCCCTCTAATTCCCTAAGGGGCTTATCTAAAAGATTCGCAATATAACTAGGAAGACGTTTCAAATACCATACATGAGTCACTGGACATGTCAGTTTGATGTATCCCATTTGGTACCTTCGTATCCGAGAATCAACAAATTCCACCCCGCATTCTTCACAAAATTTCGGGTCTTCTTTTTCAGTCCCAATTCCTCGGTAATTTCCACAAGCACAAATCCCACTTTTTATGGGTCCAGAAATTCTTTCACAAAACAATCCATCTTTTTCCGGTTTATTAGTTTTATAATGAAAAGTATAGGGTTTTGTCACCTCTCCAACTATCTCTCCATTGGGTAGAATCTTTTTTGCCCAAGCCCTGATTTGTTGAGGGGAAACTGGTCCAATTCGAAGTTGTTGATGTTTATACTGGTCAATCATAGAATAGAAATTCTGATTCATTGAGATCAAGCTTCCTTCCTATCCATCTGGAAGTTCTTTTCAGATACAAGGAAATGATTCAGTTCCAGGGACAATGATCGTAGTTCTCGAACGAGCAATCGAAAAGATTCTGGAGCACCCTCTGGGTTAGGTACTGTTGCCCCAATAATTGTAGCACCAAGTACTTCTTGACGAGCTCTAATATGATCAGATTTGTAAGTAAGCATCTCTTGTAAGATATGAGCAACACCAAATCCCTCTAGAGCCCAAACTTCCATTTCCCCTACTCTTTGTCCCCCTTGTTTGGCCCTCCCTCTAAGGGGTTGTTGTGTAACAAGTGCATAATGCCCACTGGAACGTCCATGGATTTTATCATCAACTTGATGGATTAATTTTAGGATATAGGACTTTCCTATTAGAACAGGTTGTTCAAAAAGATCTCCTGTTCTTCCATCAAATATTCTGCTTTTTCCCGGATATTCGGGTTCAAAGACCCATGGATTTTTTGTTTTCTTACTGGCTTCATATAATTCGGAAAACACTAGTTTTCTTGAGGCCTCTTGCTCATATCTCTCATCAAAAGGCCCTATTCTATAATGTTTCTTTAGCAGATCTCCCGCTAACCCGAGTGAACATTCAAATATCTGTCCCACATTCATTCGTGAGGGGACTCCTAATGGGTTGAATACCATATCAACGGGCGTTCCATCTTGCAAATAGGGCATATCTTGTCTAGACAAAATCTTAGAAATTATACCCTTATTCCCATGCCTTCCAGCTACTTTATCACCTACTTTGATTTCACGTTTCTGTGAAATATATACACGAATCCTTTCTAGATTGGAACTGGAAACCCCTCTTCTATGGATCCATCTCACATCAATAACTCGACCCCTTCCCCCTATAGGTAGTCTTAGAGAAGTTTCTTTTGAAGTGGATACCTGAATGCCAAGTATAGCTCGTAATAATCTATCCTCCGGGGCATATGAGGATTCGCTCGCTGTCTGAGGTGTTAATTTACCTACTAAGATATCACCTGTTTCTATCCAAGATCCCAGCATCACAATTCCATTTCTGTCTAAATTTCGGAGTAAACGAGCCTCTAAATGCGGGATCTCCTTAGTGATTCTTTCAGGACCTTGGCTTGTTACATGAGTCTGAATTTCATATTTCCGGATATGAAAAGAAGTATAAATATCTTTATAAACCAGACGTTCGCTAATTAGTACTGCGTCTTCAAAATTGTAACCTTCCCATGGCATATAAGCTACTAATACATTTTTTCCTAAAGCGAGTTCCCCGCCAGCTGTAGCCGCACCGCCCGCTAGAATTTGTCCCTTTTTAATGTATTTACCCCGCTGAACCTGAGTTTTTTGATTTATACAAGTATTTTTGTTGGAACGTTGATACATAACCAATGGAATGCTTAGAGTATCCCCATTACTTGAGAAAATGATCTTTTGAGTATCAGTATAAATGATTTTTCCCTTGCGTTCGGCTATAACTGAAATCCCCGAATCTAGAGCCGTTTGTCCTTCCAACCCAGTTCCAACAATGCACTTCTCGGACCGAGAAAGGGGAACTGCTTGGCGCTGCATATTAGAACTCATTAAAGCTCGATTCGCATCATTATGCTCAATAAAAGGAATGAGGGAAGCTCCAATAGAAAAATATTGGAAGGGAAAAATGCTTCTAAGATGAATCTCTTCCCATGCAATAGTCAGAAATTCTTGACGATATCGAGCTGGAACAACCTGTTGTTCTTGAATATCCCGATTCAAGGCCAAAGAATTTCCTGCTGCTACCATATAATATTCATCTCTATTTGGTGATAAATAAACCATCTGTGCCTCTTTTGATCTCTCAGATAATCCATAAAATGGACTCTCTATAGATCCCCAATAACCAACCTTCACATGAATAGCTAATGATCCCATAAGTCCAACATTGATTCCTTCGGACGTGTCAATTGGACAAATACGTCCATAGTGACTCGGGTGGATATCTCGTATTCGAAAACTAGCAGTTCGCCCCGTCAATCCTCCAGGACCCAAATAACTCCATTTTCGCCCATGAACAATTTGTGTCAACGGATTAGTTCGATCCAAAACTTGAGATAAAGGGTGTAGACCAAAAAACGATTCATAAGTAGTTGTTAATGAAGTTGAAGTTACCAAATTTTGAGGAGTCGGTATCAATTTATGCCTGATTGCTCCACATATAGTTCCTCGAACCGTATTTTCTAAACGAACAAGAGCCAATCCAAATTGATCCTGTAATAGATCTGCTACAGAACGAATACGTTTATTTTTCAAGTGACTCATATCGTCAAGTGTACCCATTCCCAATTTAATTCCAATCAAATGATCCACAGCAGCCAATAAATCTCGTGGTAACAAAAATGTATTGTTTTGGGGTATATCAAGATTAAGTCTCCGGTTCATATTTCGTCGACCAATCTTTCCTAACTCACATCTTTGTTGAAAAAATTTCTTTTGTAATTCCTTGCATAAGGACTCAGAAAATACTGGATCCCCCCCTACACAGGCAAATTGTTGATAAAACTCCAAAATAGCGTTTTCTTTTGACCCAATCTTTTTTTTCTCTTTATCATTCGGGAAAGACAAGAAAATCTCAGGGTAACAAACATTATCTAAAATTTCTCTTATATTCGAACCCATAGCTGATGATAGAACTAGAATAGATAGTTTTTGTTTTCTACTTACACGGGCCCATATCCTTGCTTTTCTATCAATTTCTAATTCCGACCTTCCCCCCCAATCCGATATTATAGTACTGGTATAGACAGAAACTCCGTTATGTTCCAATTCTGAACGATAGTAAATACCGGGACTTTGCAATATTTGGTTGATCACAATTCGGTATATTCCATTTACTATAGAGGTTCCAAAAGAATTCATTATAGGGATGTTTCCAATAAAAACGGTTTGTTCTTGCATATTTCTACCGGTTTTCCAAATTAAGACCGCGGGTACATATAATTCAGAAGAATATGTGAGTGATTCATACACAGCATCTCTTTCTGTTATCAAGGGCTCTACCAATTGATATGTTTCCACAAATAATTGAAATTCAATTTCTTGATCTCTATCTTCAATTTTTTGAAACTTATGAAATTCTTCCGTCAAGCCCTGATTAATGAACCTACAAAATCCCTCAATTTGTATCTGACTAAATCCAGGTATTGTGGACATTCCCTCATTTCCATTCTGGAGCATCTTAATCTGAAGTTTCCTCTTTATTGAAAAAATCCCATTATCGGCTTTTGGCTCACTATTCATCGAACCCTACCAATTGATCTAGCAATGATGGAATGGATATTCTGTTTACTGAATCACATAAAATTTTAGTCAACTCCATCCATATATATCGTATGAACGAAAGCAAGACAGAGAAATGAAGGGCATTTTCGATGCAAGTTCGAATTTGATCTTGAGACAGGTACAAATAGAAAGAAATGGAAATTAATAAAGCATTCCCCGGAAAAATTCTGTCACTTAGGCTGATGGAGTCTTTTATCGGATATAAAAATTGATCCAATTTCGATCTAATACCTAATTCTTTTATTATGATATTAAGATATTAATGATATTATGATCAGCGTACAAAAAAAGAAAAAATAAATGAGTTTAGGATTGAATCTGCTCTCTATGAATGAGATAAAAACAGAAGAATCAGGAACAGCATAGAGTTCCCTTTTTTTTTAGCATACGCAATTGAATGTTCAAAAAGGAATTTGCAAATCTTTTTTTTTGGTAGTAAAATTTATAAAATACAATGGAATTGCGTACGTATATAGTCATAGGAGTAATCTTTAGGAAGTACATGACGATATAGCTATCTAGCTATCCGTATATCACATCTTTTATAAGAATTGAACTTGGTGCAACCTAGGTTAGGTCGTACTCTATCATAATGTCTATCTTCTATTCATATTCAATGAAATATTCAAGCACAATGATCCTATATAGGGATATGTGCATAAGAAAGAGACCCGGCTTGGTATCCACGTATAACAATTTCTGTTCTATAGTTTACACTTTTCTGGGGTTTACATATACACATAGATTTTCTTATAATTAGAATAATTTAATTAGAATAATTAGAATTGATCATGTAATTGATAATGATTAGTCGGAAATCAATTGGATTTTGCATCCATTAAGATAAGGAGATACAAAATTAAGAGCTGTTCGCTAATTCAAAGTAAGAAAAGTAAGTAAGAGTAAAAGAGTAATAATTAAATATTAAATAGTTAATGGAGTAAATAATAATTTATTCGAAATTGACCTGCATTTTACAGTCTGTGACCGGGCCGGGAATCTTTTCACTTTTCTATAGATTTGATAGATCTATAGAAATATAGAAAAGTGAAAAGAAAAGGTAAGTTTTTAAGCGACGCGTGTTTTGAGATAAAATCAATCGAAGAAAAGAATATAAATCGGATCCAATAAAAAAGAGGAATCTTTTTTTTGGAAAAGGATAAGTACAATGGGATTTAAGATCCAAAAAGAAAAGAAATTAAGAAAGTAAAAAATTCAAATCAAAACCAAAATGAGGAGAGGAATATAGAATAATAATATAGAATAATATAGAATAGAATATATATAAAATATAAAAATATATAAAAATATATATTATATATTATATATAATATATATATATAATAATATAATATAGATAATATATATCTAATATCTAATATTCTTATCTAATATCTAATATTCTTAGAATATTATAATATTTCTAAATTAGAATATTTCTAATATTCTTAGAATATTCTAATATATAGATTCTAATATATAGAATCTATATATTTGAGAATTTATTATAGAATTTCTTTCTTCTTTATTCTTCTTCATTTCTTTATCTGTTTTGGATGTAATTTGGCGGCATGGCCAAGTGGTAAGGCGGGGGACTGCAAATCCTTTATCCCCGGTTCGAATCTGGGTGTCGCCTGATCAACAAAAAAAGACTTGGAATTTCTTAATCCTGTTGATCGAACTTGACGAATTCTTGCCCCGCAAAAACATAGGCAAGGACTAGGTCTGTCGATACTTGATTTTGAGAACCATAGGTCCTATAAAAGACTGTCATCTTTTTTCTCAAAATCTGGGTTCTGAGCGTGGCTAAAAAAAGTACCAATAAATCTGAAGCAACCCAATCTTATGAAAGATTGGTTTGGGCTATTCTGAATTGAATCAAATAAAAGAAATCGCGAGAATTCATTCTGGAGAACTATGAAAGTAAGAAGTCGGAAATCTTGGTATCCAAACCAAAGGTTCCTAAGAGACACTCCTTTTTGGCTACTAAGGTTTAATAAAAGATTATAAAAAAGACTATAAAGACTCCCTAATTATTTTAGACTTTTCTTAATATTGAGGTAACTCTGTTTGCGATGAAATTAGATTAGATAGGCTGATGGTAAATTCATTTAAGAATTGTGGCAAAGAACTGAAGATACTTTGTATTCAGACTCACTAGAGGTTCTGAGTACTGTTCATAAATTGAATTAGAATGGTTAACTGGCTCTTCTTTGTATTTGTATCTTTTCTTTTTTCTTATTCTATTTTTTTTTTTCAATTCTTTGATATTTCAATAGAATTCTATAGAATAAGAAATCTATGAACTTTTTATGAGTGGATTCATGAAATTGTTTCATAAAAAGCCGTAAGCAAGAATCCTGTTTTGACTCTGCACCATTGATTCCACTATGATTATGAATCAATAATGGAATCATTCCTTCATTTCATAGAGATAGGGATAGGGGGCATCATTCACATGGATATAGTAAGTTTCGCTTGGGCTGCTTTAATGGTAGTGTTTACATTTTCTCTTTCACTTGTAGTATGGGGAAGGAGTGGACTTTAGAGCTAGGAATAGGAAGAAGACTTTACTGAAGAATCTACTTCTATCAATTGTGATCATTTTGCGAAAGCTTAAAAAAACTTGACTTGCTTTAGTTTATCTATATCTATATATTATTTCTTATAGATATTAGTAGTATTATATTCTTAGTAATATTCTCTTATTCTATTAGTATTAGATTTCTATTGAATCCTGTATTAATATTAAAAGTTTTCTTTTCTTATTCTTTATTTATTCTTTTTAATATCTAGTATTTAATATCTAGTACTTCAATATCTAAAATATCTAATATTTCTAATAAGATTTCTAATATTATTAGATTTATCT